ACAGTTACAATAGTATTGTTGAAACTCGCTTGAACATGAATAACTCCTTTCGGTATTCGACGTTCATTCTTATGTGAACCAATACGTGCATTCTTACGTAAACCAATTTTTGCTATAGGTTTTGTCATATTTTATTATCTCATATTCATAAGAATAAAAAAAATAAGGAAGAATCAGAGATATACAGAAAGATACGCGGAATATCCATTTTATATGAAAACTGATTCTTTTTTCTTTCTTTTTACATGTACATGGGTTTTTTTCTTTTATAAAGTTCTTTATTTAGAACTTGAGAAGAATTATCCCTGTCTCTGTTTATGTCTCGGATTGGAACAAATTACTATAATTCGCCCGTGCCTACGGATCAGTCGACATTTTTCACAAATTTTACGAACAGAAGCCCTTATTTTCATATTTTTTATTCCTTACCTTCATTCTGAATCTATTTTTTTTGGAAACAAAAATTAGTTTTTTTTTTCGAATTATACCCCTACGAGGGGGATGTTTAAAAGAATGATCTAATCGTTCGAATCTTTTTTTCGAAGTCTATAAATTATGCGTCCCCTGGTTGAATCATAACGACTCATTTCTATTTTTACTCTATCTCCGGGTAGTATACGTATAAAACTGCGTCGGATTCTCCCTGAAATATAACCTAGAATTAGATCTTGATTATCTAATCGAACTCGAAACATACCGTTGGAAAGTGACTCAGTAATTAAACCCTCATGAATCAATTTTTGTTCTTTCATTTCAGATAACCCCCTTTAAGTATCAACTACTAGAGGAAGAGTTCTATAATTCACTTCTCCTCTCTATTTTACAAATAGATAAATAGTAAATTCGAGAGAGTATTAAGTTACCGCAGGAGAATCACCATATATAACACAAAATTTCTCCTCCAATTTTTGCTAGTCGAGCTTCTCGATCTGTCATTATACCTCGAGCAGTAGAAAGAATTAGAATCCCCATTCCGCCTAAAATCTTAGGAATTTGTTGATAGTTGGAATAAATTCGTAGACCGGGTCGGCTGATACGCTTTAAAATAATTTTATTCCCTTTCCTAGTCTTTCTATGTCGTAAGGTTAAAACCAAGAATTTTTTTTTACTTTCTTGATGTTTTCGAACGTTTTCAATAAAACCTTCTCGTAAAAGTATTTTAACAATATTTTTAGTGATATTAGTAGATGCTATTTGAACCCTTCCCTTTTTATCCATGTCAGCATTTCTTATAGAAGTTATTATATCGGCAATAATGTCCCTACCCATGACGAATTATAGTTATTGGTGCCTCCTCATTTTTGATATAATCAACATGCTTTTTTTGTTTTAGTTTAATTTTTTTCTTTTTTATTGAATTTTTTTTATTATTAAATTATAATTTCTTTTAATTAAAAGTATATGCATGAGACACGATCTATTAATTGGATCTATTTCAGATATTCGAATTAATAGAAAATAGAATATAAATTCTAGAATTATATATTCTATTCTATATCTATACTATGATATAACTAGAAATAAAAATAGGAATGAATAAATGAATATACTATAAAATAGTATAATTTAATATTTAATATATCAAAATATAAAATATAAATAGTCGAATAATAATTATTAAATTAGAAATTAATATTAATATATTAATATAATAATTATAATTATAATAATTCTAATAATATATAATGAAGACTATAAGACTTCGGGTGCTAATGAAACTATTTTAGTAAAATTCAACTGTCTCAATTCCCGAGCAATCGCACCAAAAATTCTAGTTCCTTTTGGATTTCCTTCTTTATCAATGATAACCGCTGCATTGTCATCATATCGTATTATCATGCCATTTTCACGTTTGAGTTCTTTACACGTGCGTACAATCACAGCTCTAATTACTTCTGATCTTTCTAGAGGCATGTTGGGCACTGCTTCTTTGATTACAGCAACAATAACATCGCCAATATGAGCATATCGTTGATTACCAGTTCCTATGATTCGAATACACATCAACTCTCGAGCTCCGCTGTTATCCGCTACATTTAAAAGGGTCTGAGGTTGAATCATATCATTTTTTTTTTTTTTTTTTATCTCTTATTTCAATGCAAGGGACAAGGGAAAAAATAAATATTGTCTGTCCAGAGATAAAGAAATCCGCGTTTGTTTTTTCATTCTCAATACACCTTTACTTACTTTTGTTTACCTATCCTGATCCTGAAATAACAAATTGAGTTCGTATAGGCATTTTGCATGCAGCTATTTTCATAGCTGCTTTGGCTACAGTTTCTGATACTCCACTTATTTCATAAAGTATTCGGCCCGGTTTAACAACGGATACCCAATATTCGGGGGATCCCTTCCCCGAACCCATACGTGTTTCCATAGGTCTTACTGTAACAGGTTTGTCGGGAAAGATACGTACCCATACCTTTCCACCACGACGTGCATATCGTGTCATTGATCTTCGCCCTGCTTCTATTTGTCTAGCTGTGATCCAAGCAGGTTCAAGTGCCTGAAGAGCATATCTTCCGAAACAAATATGATTGCCTCGGCAAGATATTCCCTTCATTCTACCTCTATGTTGTTTACGAAATCTGGTTCTTTTTGGGTCATAGTTGATGGTTGTTTCTGAATTCCATCTCTACTGCAGAACCGGACATGAGAGTTTCTTCTCATCCAGCTCCTCGCGAATCACTAGACGTGTTTGTTTATGGATAATGCTTATTTCTTTTACTTTTCAAAAATTTTCTAAAGTATTTAACTTTACCTCATATTGAATCATCCAAAAAGTCATACAATAAATGAAATATAAATTTAAATAAAAAAAATAAATAAAAAATATAAAACAAAAGGTTACGCGGGCGAATATTGACTCTTTTCTCTTTTATTTGGAGGGTCATTTTATGACTAGTCAGAAGAAATCTATGTTATTCTTGGTTCATTCCGCCATCCTACCCAATGAATCATTAGGATTGATTCTTTTTCAATCAAATCCTATGTAGTCACAGGTTCCATCGTTCCCATAGCTTCTCCGTTAATGCTTAGGCCTGAACTCTGCAATGGAGCTCCCAACAAAATCAGTTATTTGTTTCTGAGTCAATCTCCTCAGTTTTCTTAACCCGAAGCTCGATTCAATTATTCATCTATGTTTCTATTATTTATATCCTTATTCTATCTTATTATTTATTTATCTATCTTATTAGATAGATAATCTCTATATTGATTATTGATTATTGATTAGATTATTATTATTTAGTAATTATTTATATTTAGATTCTTTATTATTATGATCATATATTCATTCTATATTTTTATTCTATTTTTTTATTATATTTTATTATATTATTATATATTATATTATATTTATGTTATATTTATATGTATATATAGTATAATATAATTATTATATATAGTATAATATAATAATATAATTATAATAAATATAATTATAATATAATTTAATATAATTAATAATTATAATATTTTATTAATATTTTATTTTTATTATATTAATATTAAATATTATATTATATTTGATATTATAGATATTATAATTCGAATTTATATTTTTATTATTTTATTTATATTTTTTATATTTATTGTATATTGATGTTGATGCTTTATCACACTGCCTTTTTTTATGGGGTGATTTTTCATAAACCATACATATTGGAATCATATATCATTGAGATCTTTATTCTCTCTTTCTATCATCCTTTCATTTTTCTACATCCCTTTTTTTTCATAATTTATAATTAGATTTATTTTTTATGAAAAAAATTTCAGTTGCTATAACTATATAATCGATTCAGTCATATAGTGACTGTTTCTTGGGATCTCGACAATACGAAGCAATAAGTTGGTTATTAGTTTTGAGTTTTTTTAGTTTTGATCGTTACTAAGTTTATAGTGGGGTCATCTTTTTTTTGTAATCTCAACTCTAAATAAAAAACTAAAACTAACGAGTCACACACTAAGCATAGCAATTATACGAAACCTAAATTAAAGAGTAAATCGAATTTTTATTCAACCTTATAGAATTATAATTGTTTGTTTTTCTATTGCTCAGCAGAATGGCGAGATAAGTAAAGGTCCATTATTCTTATTCTTGGTTTACAAATACCCAAATTTTTATGCCTAAGACTCCATAGATAGTTCTAATTGTATGGGAACAGTGATCAATTTTAGCCCGAATTGTTTGTAAAGGAACCCTACCTTCTCTGATCCATTCGACACGTGCAATCTCTTTTCCGTCGATACGCCCTGCGATTTGTACTTGAATTCCTTTTGTATCCGTTTGTTCAGTTAATTCAATAGCTTTCTTCATTGCCTTTCGAAATGAAACTCTATTTTTTAATTGTAAAGCTATATATTCTGCAAGAATATTAGGTTGTCCATAAGGCTTTTCAATTCTTGTGATAGCAATATTGAGTCTCCGATTTACAGAACGAAACTCTTTTTGTACATTCATCTGTAATTCTTCGACTCCCCCTGTTCGTCCTTCTAATAATAAATTGGGAAATCCAATATAGATTATGACTTGAATAAAATCTATTCTTTTTTGAATCCCTATATGGGCAATTCCTTCAAAACCTGAGGATATTCTCTTATTTTTTTGTACATAGTTTTTAATACAATTCCGTATTTTTTCATCTTCTTGTAGGTCCATGGAAAAATTTTTTGGTTGTGCGAACCAAAAAGAATGATGACTTTGAGTTGTTCCAAGTCTGAAACCTAGTGGATTTATTTTTTGTCCCATATTTTTCTACCCTTTGTTCCATTCATATTTTTTTATAAATTTATAAATATAAAATAGGAATCTAAATTCTGTTTCTTTAGATGAATCTAAAATTTATATTTTTCTTTTAAAACAATCTTTATATGACAAGTGGTTTTTTTTATTAGACAACTACGTCCTCGAGCCCGAGTTCTTAACTTTTTAACAATAGCGCCTCTGTTGACTTCAGCTTTACTAATAAATAAATCAGCTTCATTTAAACTCATAT